AGTACGAAATAACATAAAAACAGACTCATTCTACAAAAAAAGATATGGACCTTCTCCACTCAAATTGTCCCTTTTTGACAGGAATCGATAGGAAGAAATAGTTGAATCCGATTGGATTTCAGCCAAACAAATACAAATGTAGTAGTCTACCGATGAACAGAACTATTAAGTGGAAGAATCAAGGAATTTTTCCTACGGATTAGGATAACTCGAGGAGTTAGTTTTGATTGGATTATCATCCAAAGAGGAAAAAGAATCAAATAATAAATAGAATCATTCTATGATAAAACGTGTATACACTATACAATTGAAATTTTTAAAACCCGGTATGATTCCTGAATTTTTAATATATCCATGAGGTAAGGAGTTGTTGTTGAGAAATCTGAAACTGGACCGAAGGGGATTTTAAATTATTAATGGAACCATTGTATAAATATAACCATGGTCTAACTGTAATCATAGTATAAAATATGAATCCATCATACGATTCGTTACAATTCATTGGTTTAATCCGGTATAAATATCAGAAAAAGACGACTTCTTGACAAAACAAACAAAAGATATATCTATTCATGTTTGTTTTTAATGGCTTTTCACAAGAAAAAATCTATTTTTTTATCAAAAGTTTTCTATTTTTTTTTTTATTTATCTATTTATTTTTAATATTTATATTAGAATTTTTTATATTATAATAGATCGGTCATACCTATACTAATATGAATACTCCAATACTATGAATGACTCGCTATTCACTCGGTTTCTGGGTCATAATCATAAGATTCTGTAGGAGAGGTGGCCGAGTGGTTCAAGGCGTAGCATTGGAACTGCTATGTAGGCTTTTGTTTACCGAGGGTTCGAATCCCTCTCTTTCCGTCCCTTTATCACCTAATTCACGAACATTACTGACCGCAATGTATCAAATAAAATAACAACAATGGATACCGTTATTCCAACAGTTAGAACTTTCTTTAATATAGATTGTATATTCCTAATTGGAATTGCTTTGCTGTGGTACATAAAATATTGGAAAGAGTAGTCAAGGCATGAAAATATCCCCTCGATCCATTTATTATACATGAATGGGAGAAAAATCCAGATCAAACTCCTTTACCTTAGGTTGATTTACTTCGCAAAAAGGGGGCAAATTTCTCCGAACCCTTGTTTTTTTGTTATTTTAGTTAGGTTCAAGTCTGACGGGAATAATATTCTACGACTAGCAACTCATTTATTTTCAAACCGACCCACTTACTATCTATTATTTGATTGACTGATCCTTTATATTGGGATGAGTGAAGAGTCAAATGTTTTGGCAATTCCTCATGGGGGGATGAATCAAGATAATTTTGAATCAGAGCTCTGGATTTTTGTTCATCCCTTGTAGTAATAATATCTCGAGGTTTGCATCTATAACTTGGTATATCTACTATACGACCATTAACTAAAATATGCCTATGGTTAACTAATTGTCGGGCTCCAGGAATGGTCGAAGCCATACCTAATCGAAAAAGGATGTTATCCAAACGCATTTCAAGTAATTGTAGTAAAACCTGACCTGTTGACCCTTTGGCTTTTCCCGCAATATGAACGTATTTAAGTAATTGTCTCTCTGTCAGACCATAATGAAACCGCAATTTTTGTTTTTCTTCTAGACGAATACGATATTGAGATCTTTTCCCGGAGCGCGGTTGGTTTCTAAGATCACTTCCGGGTGTCGGCCTTTTACTAGTTAGTCCCGGTAAAACACCCAGACGGCGTATTTTTTTGAAACGAGGCCCTCGGTAACGAGACATAAATACTCCTTATTTTATTGTATTGAAATCCAATTTTACAGAATAAACCTAAATTAAAACTGAACTAAATGATAAACCAAGCTGAAGTACTGTATTACAAAAATGACAAATAAAGAAAGAATGAGATGAATTGGATCAATATCCAGACGCTTTTGTATATAATATATAGGAAGTTAGGTATACTTTTTTCTGATTTGTTCGGTAGAGATCTAATTGCTCCAATCCATTTTTTTCATAGTTGGAAGTTCTTACTCCATAATGGATCAGTGATCCTTGGAGAAAAGGGGTAAGAAGTCTTTTCAATATTCCTTGATTTCAAGGAGACATTATGAAATTAATTAATTCATTATGTTATGTAATGTATAAAAAAAAAAAGAACAAAGAGATAAAAGCCGGCTATCGGAATCGAACCGATGACCATCGCATTACAAATGCGATGCTCTAACCTCTGAGCTAAGCGGGCTCAGATAAACATAAAAGAAATTGTGCTGTGCATAGGGCTTTAGTAAACTACTGGAATCTTAGCTATTGCATATTAATAATTCATAATATATTATATTATATTATATAATTATATTATAATATGTAACATAAATCTTAATTTAGAATTAAATATAATAATATAACATATATATATATATTCTAAATTATATAGTATAGAATAATATTCTAACAATTAATGGAACGATACCATATATATAATAACAATTATAGAACGATATCGATATATATATGGTATATAATAATCAAATTTAAATTGAAAAAAAAAAAGAATCGACCATTTGAGTATTCCAAATATCGAGGAAAAAATGAGAGTAAGGGAGAGGCGTATATATATGTGGTATATATCCATCCATATTGAATTGCGGATACATCAACGATAGAATCATTTGGACTAAATGCAAATACCGGCCCTCCGATATATGAAAGAAAATAGACAAGAAATCCAATAAAAGAGACGAGACGGAGACACTTTTTCTATATGGATAGAAATGCCTATCTCTTTCTATATGGATAGAAATGCCTATCTCTAATTAAACGTAAACGGCTCCAGAATAAATGAACGGAAGAAGGGGATGGCATCCCAATGAGATCCTAGTCTCAAAACAAAAAAGGGGGGATATGGCGAAATTGGTAGACGCTACGGACTTGATTGGATTGAGCCTTGGTATGGAAACATACTAAGTGATAACTTTCAAATTCAGAGAAACCCTGGAATAAAAAATGGGCAATCCTGAGCCAAATCCTGTTTTCAGAAAACCAAAAAGGGTTCGGAAAGCAAGAATAAAAAAAGGATAGGTGCAGAGACTCGATGGAAGCTATTCTAACGAATAGAGTTGACTGCGTTGATTGAGGAATCCTTATATTTTAACTCCAGAAAGGATGAACCCATATACGTACATATACATAATAAAATATCAAAGATTAATGGCGGTTCGAATCTTTTTTTTTTATGCAAAATTATTGAAGGATTCTTGTGAATTGAATCGATTCCAAGTTTAAATAAGAATCGAATATTCACTGATCAAATAAGTCACTCCATAGTCTGATAGATCTTTTAAAGAACTAACTAAACTAATTGGACGAGAATAAAGATAGAGTCCCATTATACATGTCAATATCAATACTGACAAAAATGCAATTTATAGTAAGAGGAAAATCCGTCGACTTTTTAAATCGTGAGGGTTCAAGTCCCTCTATCCCCAATAAAAAGTTCGCCCTACTCCCTAACTTTTTTTTATAGTTTTTTCGGCGGTTCTACATATGTTTCTCACCATTCTACTCTTTAACAAAAGGATTGTGGGAGAAAGGTTTCTCTCTTATTACAAGTCTTGTGATATATAAAATATATGTGCAAATCAACATCTATGAGAAAGGAATCCCCATTTGAATCATTCACAGTCCATATAATTATTTATTAGTTAAACTTAACTTACAAAGTATTCTTTTTGAAGATCCAAGACCAAGAAATTCTAGGGGTCTGGGTAAGACTTTGTAATGCTTTTTTTAGTCTATTTAATTGACTTACATATACCCAACAAGCCCTCTAACATAGTGTGGGGATGATGCATTGGGAAGAGTCGGGATAGCTCAGTTGGTAGAGCAGAGGACTGAAAATCCTCGTGTCACCAGTTCAAATCTGGTTCCTGGCATGTGGTTAATAATGGATACTTCTATAAATTAATCGATATGGATCGGGATACATATTCGTTACTAGTCTAGCTCATGATACATATTTCTCATTTGTGTATCTAAAAATATATACTTTTGGGTGTCTAGAGATATGCCCCATATTTTTTTAGGTGAGTAAGGAGCATATGCATATATAGTTAAAGAAAAGAATAGATTATGGTTCCTCTTCTTTTTTGTTTGTTCATATGGTACCTCCTCTCGTTAAAAATTATAATTATATATAATACATCATAATACAAAGAATAAAATAACAAAATAATTATACATATCATTAATGTTCAGAAAGTAATAGTAATATATAAATATCAAAAAAGTTACGTTTTTTTGGTGGTTCAAAATTGGAAAGTCTAGAGGGGTAGAACCGTGGGAATAGACAAGATTCATTTCAGACATAGTACAAAAAAGTAATCCAATCCCTTTTCTTTGTATTTTATTTCATATTCTTCTATATTATATTTCTTCACTCCCCCCTACTTGACCCTCTAGAACCCCTATAAGCGATGTGCGCGGTACAAAGTTCATGTTGCAGAACTCTTTTGGTTCATTTGATTGGCCCGGCTCATCCGAAATAAATATATTCAAAATTTGGGAATATCAACGAAGCCCTATTTTATTTATTTTGATTTCGCGCATCCCTAATACGAATGAGAGTCCAATGACTCTGTTTGATCTAGAACAGAATGTAAAAAGATTCCTTGAATATCTGGAATCATAGAAGTGAGGATTAGTTTATTCAATGAGCATCTTGGATTTCGTAGAAATTAGGGGCAATATAATCCTTACGTAAAGGCCACCCTATCCAACTTTCAGGCATCAAAATACGTTTCAGGCGTGGATGATTATCATAAGAGATTCCCAACATATCATAAGATTCCCGTTCTTGAAAATCCGCGCTTTTCCAAATCCAGAAAACAGACGGAATTCTAGGATTCCTCCTTGGGGCAAATACTTTTATGCATACCTCTTCTGGTTGATCCACACCATACTGTATTCTCGTAAGATGATACACACTAGCTA